AAAAAAAAATTTTGAAAACAAAAAGAATCAATGTGTCGATTCAAGTCTTATTTCTTTTTTTGTAACAGATTTTTGTTTTTCTAATGAAGGTGAAGGGCTTTTTCCATTTTTCAAAAAACATGGGGCCTCCCTTAAAAAAAAAAAAAATGACTGAACTTAGTGAACTAACCTCCATTGATGTATTGTTTCATCGAAATTCAAATCACGATGTAATTTTCTTGTTCCTGAATGGGCCCTTTCAATTCTTTTAGGTTCATGTTCTACTCCGGGTAAAGATCTGTCGGAATTCTATTTACACATATAGGGCAAATGATCTCAGTACCACTTCTTTTTTCTACGACTTCTTTTTTTTTTATTCGTTTCATGCTTTCTCTCAGCTATTCAATGTATTCATCATACCATTATTCCATTGATTGGCAGTTTGAGATCATTCCTATAGTAAACATAAGAATGTTTATGATACAAGTAGTAATCGTACATATATTACCAATTTGGTATTTTCTGAACGGAGCCTGGATACTTTATTTTATCGGTCCAAGTCAACCATAAATTCTTCTAATTGATAATATGGATCCCAAATATAAATTGATCTAATTGCACTTCGCGCTCCGAATGATTGATGGTTCAATCAATATTTCTTAGGCAAAAGAGAGGATATCTCGATCGGGAGAGAGAACGGGTAAATCCCATATGACCCAATATGTCTGACAAGTCGCACTATAAGTCAACCCAAGCTGCATCTTCCTCTCCAGGACTCCGAAAAGGCACTTTTGGAACACCAAGGGGCATTAAATGAATGAAAAAAAATGAGGTACTATACTTCACTTTAATATGGAAACGTAACAATGGGTTTGTTGTCTTCATAATTTTTTTTTTCTTTTTATTGTATTTTATACATATTAAACATAGATTGTAAGGCTCATAGAAAAAGATAGAATGAATAAAGAACCCATTTTAACGAATGGGGCGATCGTGTGAATGATAAACAAGTATCTATACATTCGTTCCCCAAAAAGGGCTCAATCCCCATTGCGTATTGGTACTTATCCGGTATAGAATAAATCTGCTTCTCTTTGTTCTTACGAACATAAATGTTCCCTTATTTTCAATAGGAACAGAATAAATATTAACCCTTTCTCATACAGAATCTACTGAAAAGATTAGGTACAGAGTATAGTCTTTTCCAATGCGATAAAGTTACATAGTTTCTATTTATTTTTGAAAAAGGGGTATTTCCATGGGTTTGCCTTGGTATCGTGTTCATACTGTCGTATTGAATGATCCCGGTCGATTGATTTCTGTCCATATAATGCATACAGCTCTAGTTTCTGGTTGGGCCGGTTCGATGGCTCTATACGAATTAGCGGTTTTTGATCCCTCTGACCCCGTTCTTGATCCAATGTGGAGACAAGGTATGTTCGTTATACCTTTCATGACTCGCTTAGGAATAACCAATTCATGGGGCGGTTGGAGTATTTCAGGAGGAACTATAACGAATCCGGGTATTTGGAGTTATGAAGGTGTGGCGGGGGCACATATTTTCTTTTCCGGATTGTGCTTCTTGGCAGCTATCTGGCATTGGGTCTATTGGGACCTAGCAATATTCTCTGATGAACGTACGGGAAAACCTTCTTTAGATTTGCCCAAGATCTTTGGAATTCATTTATTTCTCTCAGGGTTGGCTTGCTTTGGCTTTGGCGCATTTCATGTAACAGGCTTGTATGGTCCTGGAATATGGGTGTCCGATCCTTATGGGCTAACTGGAAAAGTGCAATCTGTAAATCCAGCGTGGGGTGCGGAAGGTTTTGATCCTTTTGTTCCGGGAGGAATAGCCTCTCATCATATTGCAGCGGGTACATTGGGCATATTAGCGGGCCTATTCCATCTTAGTGTCCGTCCGCCTCAACGGCTATACAAAGGATTACGTATGGGCAATATTGAAACTGTACTTTCCAGTAGTATCGCTGCTGTTTTTTTTGCAGCTTTCGTAGTTGCTGGAACTATGTGGTATGGTTCAGCAACTACCCCAATCGAATTATTTGGTCCCACTCGTTATCAGTGGGATCAGGGATACTTCCAGCAAGAAATATATCGAAGAGTTGGCGCCGGACTATCCGAGAATCTGAGTTTATCAGAAGCTTGGTCTAAAATTCCTGAAAAATTAGCTTTTTATGATTACATTGGTAATAATCCAGCAAAAGGGGGATTATTCAGAGCAGGCTCAATGGACAGCGGGGATGGCATAGCTGTTGGGTGGTTAGGACATCCCATCTTTAGAGATAAAGAAGGTCGCGAGCTTTTTGTACGTCGTATGCCTACTTTTTTTGAAACATTCCCGGTAGTTTTGGTAGATGGAGACGGGATTGTGAGAGCCGATGTTCCTTTTAGAAGGGCAGAATCGAAGTATAGTGTCGAACAAGTAGGTGTAACTGTGGAGTTCTATGGTGGGGAACTCAATGGAGTCAGTTATAGTGATCCCGCTACTGTGAAAAAATATGCTAGACGTGCCCAATTAGGTGAAATTTTTGAATTAGACCGGGCTACTTTGAAATCTGATGGTGTTTTTCGTAGTAGTCCGAGGGGTTGGTTCACTTTTGGGCATGCTACGTTTGCTTTACTCTTCTTTTTCGGACACATTTGGCATGGCGCTAGAACCTTGTTCAGAGATGTTTTTGCTGGTATTGATCCAGATTTGGATGCTCAAGTGGAATTTGGAGCATTCCAAAAACTGGGAGATCCAACTACAAGAAGACAAGTAGTCTGATACAATACTACTCTGGTATCTTTCGTCTCTATTTTATTTTGTTGATTTGACATAGATATCAGAGAAATCTTGACTTGAATCACCATCTTTTCTTTGATTTTTTTTCTTTCTAATGATCCCAAATAAATAGGTGTGGAAGCTATAATTGTAAACCGCGATCGAATCTATGGAAGCATTGGTTTATACATTCCTCTTAGTCTCGACTTTAGGAATCATTTTTTTCGCTATCTTTTTTCGAGAACCGCCTAAGGTTCCAACTAAAAAAATGAAATGATTTTTCATTATATCAATTGAAGTAATGAGCCTCCCAATATGGGTATGGGAGGCTCATTACTTCAACTAGTCCCCGTGTTCTTCGAATGGATCTCTTAATTGTTGAGAGGGTTGCCCAAAAGCGGTATATAAAGCGTACCCAGTAAAGCTTACAAGTAAACCAGATATGAAGATGGCGACTAGGGTTGCGGTTTCCATTTCTAGATAACTTCAAGATCACAATGGATCTACGATAAGATCGTTTATTTATTTATTTACAACTACAACGAAATGGTATACAAAGTCAACAGATCTTAAGCAATGATTAAATAGGATTTTTGGTATGGCTACACAAACTGTTGAGGGTAGTTCTAGATCTCGTCCAAGATCTACTAATGTAGGGGGTTTATTGAAACCATTGAATTCGGAATATGGTAAAGTAGCTCCGGGCTGGGGAACTACCCCACTTATGGGGGTCGCAATGGCTCTATTTGCGATATTCCTATCTATTATTTTAGAAATTTATAATTCTTCCGTTTTACTGGATGGAATTTTAATGAGTTAGCTTCATAGGAACTAGAAAGTTCTAGTTTTTCAATCAAACAAAAAATTACTTAAGACTCGGGTTTCTAGCCCATTCTGGTAGTTCGATCGTGGAAATTTTTTGTTTCGGTATTTCCGGAATATGAGTGTGTGACTTGTTATAATTGATCCTATTGATAATACAGAGAATGGTCTGTCATCTCTATCAAGATGATTCTACCTCGTCGGATATTTATTCTAATATCTGGAGCACAGAATATAAATATATGGAATAGATCAAGAAAAGAAATATTTGAACTATGATTCATACCTACTATTCAGTCAGACCTCGCGACCGGACTCAAAAAAACTTTGTTAAATAGGTATTTTCTAAATCAAACGATTTTTATTCCTTCAGACTGATTTTGATCGAAGGACAACTATTTCTCTAGATTTTATGGAGTCATTACATCCATTTATTGAATAAGTGATGATCAAAGGGTTCTGACTCAGAGAACCTTTGCGTTAGCTTGGGCTTTATTAAATCACCGTGGTTCTAGTATGAATCTGAGGTTTCAATTGATTCATAGGGTCTTAACAAGAGAATTCCTATCAAACAATAGTAAAACAAGAGTCAACCCACATTACGCACAAAAAAAAACAAATAAGAAATAAAAAAGAAATAGGGAATAGAAGATTCAAGAGGCCTGTAACAATTAACATAAAGAAAAGAAGGACAGAGGAGCCAACTTGATATTTTTGGCATTATCATCACAAAGAATAGATTCCGGATTTTTGTTATTTCGTATCTTCGGAGCAAATCCGAATATCGAATTAAGTAGCTAAGAAGTTTTGAACTTTCTATCTATTACATATCCGTTAAAACCCGTATTTGTGTGTTTCCGCTTGAGCCGTACGAGATGAAATTCTCATATACGGTTCTCAGAGGGGGAGTCTCTTTCCTTGGGTTACCTATCTCAATAAAGTATATGATTGGTTCGAGGAACGTCTCGAGATTCAGGCGATTGCAGATGATATAACTAGTAAATATGTTCCTCCTCATGTCAACATATTTTATTGTCTCGGGGGTATCACACTTACTTGTTTTTTAGTACAAGTAGCTACAGGTTTTGCTATGACTTTTTACTATCGTCCGACCGTTACAGAGGCTTTTTCCTCTGTTCAATACATAATGACCGAAGCCAACTTTGGTTGGTTAATCCGATCAGTTCATCGATGGTCAGCAAGTATGATGGTTCTAATGATGATCCTGCACGTATTTCGTGTGTATCTCACAGGTGGATTTAAAAAACCCCGCGAATTAACTTGGGTTACAGGTGTGATTCTGGGCGTATTGACTGCATCTTTTGGTGTAACTGGGTATTCCTTACCTTGGGACCAAATTGGTTATTGGGCAGTAAAAATCGTGACAGGAGTACCTGAAGCAATTCCTGTAATAGGATCGCCTTTGGTAGAGTTATTACGCGGAAGTACTAGTGTTGGCCAATCCACTCTGACCCGTTTTTATAGTTTACACACTTTTGTATTGCCTCTTCTTACTTCCGTATTTATGTTAATGCATTTCCCAATGATACGTAAGCAAGGTATTTCAGGTCCTTTATAGAGAAGACAGATCATAGATATTTGTAATTGATCATATATAATTTCGGTGAGGAACAATACTCTTGTATTTTATTGCTAAAAATATGGATTATTGAAAAAATAAGACATGTTATTTGGATACTTCTCTTCAACTCTGAAGTATTGTATACTTACTTGATACGAATAGTTGAAGTGGATTCTCCGAAGAGACGATGGATTATGGGAGTGTGTGACTTGAACTATTGATTGGGCCATGCAGTCAAACGTGTTTCCGCATCCAACCACCACGTAAGTCCCCATACATAGCAGGGATAGGCCGGTTCGCTTGAGGATAATTTTTCTATGATCATACCCAAATCATATCATGCATGAATAGGCTCCGTAAGATCCCGTAGAATATCGAATAAGCGATGCGGCGTGATCCAATGTTCTATCTATTCCACTTAACTTATTTCTTTTATTTTATAGTATGGAAATGCATTCATTTCCTCTGCATCGATCCAGATCTATGAGACTATCGGAGTGAAATAGGGGATCTAAGGAAAAAAGGGGCTAGACTTTATTAGTAACAAGTAAATACTTTGTTTGTATGTAAGAAAATAAAAATGTTACGGGGATAAACACCAATCAAAAGACACGAGACAATCCAAAAAGCACTTGCTCATGATCAAATTTGTAAGCCTACTTGGATATTGAGCATTTACCTGTAAGAACGGAATTTTTTGCAATGAATAGTTGTAACTTTGGAAAATTGAATCTGAGAAATCTTTTCTTACATAGATTCATTATATATGTGTGGATATGTATGAAATATAGATTTTCTATGATCTATTTCTTTCATTCCTTTGATTCTTGCTCGAGCCGGATGATGAAAAATTATCATGTCCGATTCCTTCGGGGGATGGATCCATAAGAACTAAGAATTCACCTATCCCAATAACAAAGAAACCTGACTTGAATGATCCTGTATTAAGAGCTAAATTGGCTAAAGGCATGGGGCATAATTATTATGGAGAACCCGCATGGCCAAATGATCTTTTATATATTTTTCCAGTAGTTATTCTAGGTACTATTGCATGTAACGTAGGTTTAGCGGTTCTAGAACCTTCAATGATTGGTGAACCGGCGGATCCATTTGCAACGCCTTTGGAAATATTACCTGAATGGTACTTCTTTCCCGTATTTCAAATACTCCGCACAGTACCCAATAAGTTATTGGGTGTTCTTTTAATGGTTTCAGTACCAATTGGATTATTGACAGTACCCTTTTTGGAGAATGTCAATAAATTCCAAAATCCATTTCGTCGTCCAGTAGCTACAACAGTCTTTTTGATCGGTACCACAGTAGCTCTTTGGTTAGGTATTGGAGCAACATTACCTATTGATAAATCCCTAACTTTAGGTCTTTTTTAAATTGATTCCGCCGTGAAATATCACAACATAAGTATCTAGGGAATAGTCGCTTCAAAGTGAATCTTCCCTAGATACATTAATTTTATTATACTCCATTCCGAGTGTGGATCGTGCTCAAGATTAAAAACGAATTTTCTTATCTAAAAAAGATAAAAAAGAAAGATAACATTACAATGGATTTAAAATAAAAACTTATTTTTAGGTAAATCAATTGCGAAATGCTTCTTTAGGGTGTCCAATATCTGTTTTACATCTTCTATGCGAAAATATTCAATTCTCATAAGGTCCTCTTGACTGTTGCTCAAAAGGTCCAATAATGTATGTATATTGGACCTTTTGAGACAATTATAGGTCCTGGAAGGCAATTCTGATTGGTCAATAAAAATACATTGCAATGGAATTGCTTTTTGATTGTTTTTCTTTAGATTAGTTAATCTATCTTGAAAGGTAAAAGAGGGTAGAGTAAACCTGTTTTTATTTTCCTTGAAGTGAATGTACTCCTCCTCCGCCTGTAGAAAAGGAATAAATAAATCAATCAAATTACGAGAAGCTTCATAAAGTGCTTCCTTAGGAGTTAAACTTCCATTCGTCCATATTTCTAGAAAAAGTATCTCTTGTTTTTTATCCCCATTCCTATAAGAATAAATACTATGATTTGTATTTCGAACAGGCATGGATACAGCATCTATAGGATAACTTCCATCTTGAGAGTTATTTGTGGGTTTCATACGATATCCGCGATCTCTCTTGATTTGTAATCCAATACACAAATCAATGGGTTCCGTCAATTTAGCTATATGCTGTGTTGTGTCAACTATTTCCACAGAAGGCGGCGCGACGATATCCTGAGCGGTTACGCATCTAGGACCCCTGACACAAATGGATGCATCTCTAACTCCATAGAGATTACTTCTTAATACAATTTCTTTCAAATTTATTAAAATTTCATGTACTGATTCTTCAATACCAGCTATCGTAGAATATTCATGTGGTACCTTCTCAGATTTTGCGCGTGTGATACATGTTCCTTCTATTTCTCCTAGTAAAGCCCTTCGCATGGCAATACCTATGGTATCGGCTTGACCTTTCATAAGCGGGGACAGAATGAAACGACCATAATAAAGACACTTACTGTCTACTCTTGATTCAACACACTTCCACTGTAATGTTCGAGTGGATCCCACTACTTCTTCTCGAACCATACTAATATTATTAACCATACTAATATTATTATTTGATCAGATCATTAAATCATTTTTTTCTCTTGAAATCTGTTTAAGTCTTATTTCTACACACGTCTTTTTTTAGGAGGTCGACATCCATTATGTGGCATAGGTGTTACATCACGTACGAAACTTAATAGTATACCACTTCTACGAATGGCTCGTAATGCTCCATCTCTTCCGAGACCGGGGCCTTTTACCATAACTTCTGCTCGTTGCATACCCCGATCCACTACTGTATGAATAGCCATATAAGCCGCTTCTTGAGCAGCATAAGGTGTTCCTTTTCTTGGGCCTTTTAATTTAGAAGGACAAGAACCCGCGGAGGCCCAAGAAACCACCCGACCTCGTACATCTGTAACAGTTACAATGGTATTGTTGAAACTCGCTTGAACATGAATAACTCCTTTTGGTATTCTACGTCCATTTTTACGTGAACCAATTCTTGGTATGGGTTTTGTCATATTTTATTATCTCATAAATATGAGTCAGAAATATACAGAAATATACGGAGATATCTATCTCATGCTAAAACGGATCCTTTCTTTTTTTTTTACAAAAATCCTTCCTTTAGTTTATAAAGTTCTTTTTTAGAAAGATTACCCTTGTCTTTGTTTATGTCTCGGATTGGAACAAATAACTATAATCCGTCCACGCCTGCGGATCAGTCTACATTTTTCACAAATTTTACGAACAGAAGCCCTTATTTTCATATTTAGAATTCCTTACCTTAATTCTGAATCTACTCCTTGAAAAAAAAAAATAATAATAATAAATTTATTGGTTTTGTAACGTCGAATTGTATCCCCACGAAAGGAATATTTAAAGCATCACCTAATCGTTCAAATCTTTCTTGCGAAGTCTATAAATTATATATACGTCCTCTGGTTGAATCATAAGGACTTACTTCGATTTTCACTCTATCTCCTGGTAGTATCCGTCGCCGGATCTTCCCTGAAACATACTCCAGAATTGGATCTTCATTATCTAAACAGACTTGGAACATGCCGTTTGGAGTTGATTCAGTAATTAAACCTTCATGAATCAATTTTTGTTCTTTCATTCCAGGTAACCCCCCTGAAGTATCAACTAATAAACTAATAGAGGAAGGGTTATATAACTAACTTTTCCTCTCTATTTCACAAATAAATGGAAAGGAAGTTAGAGATAAAATTAGGATACCCGAGGGGGAGGATCAACATATATAACACAAAAGTTCTCCCCCAATTCTTTCTAGTCGAGCTTCTCGATCTGTCATTATACCCCGAGAAGTAGAAAGAATTACAATCCCCATTCCGCCTAAAATCTTAGGAATTCGTTGATAGTTGGAATAGATTCGTAGACCGGGTCGGCTGATACGCTTGAAAATAGTTCTATATGTCCCTTTTCTAGTCCTTCTATGTCGCAGGGTTGAAACCAAGAAATATTTGTGACCTTCTTGATGTTTCCGAACGTTTTCAATAAAACCCTCTTGTAGAAGTATTTTCACAATGTTTTCGGCGATATTAGTAGATGCTATTCGAACCGTTCCTTTTTTATCCATGTCAGCATTTCTTATCGAAGTTATTATATTGGCAATAGTATCCTTACCCATGAAGAACTATAATTATTGTTACCTCCTAATTTTGATATAATCAACATGTTTTTTCTTTCTTTTATTTTCATTTATATTTATATATTATTCACATTTTTATAAAGTTTATAAAGTATATGCGTGAGACACAATCTATTAATTGATCTATTTCAGATACCCTACTAGATCCTAGTCTAATCCACTAGTATTTATAATACCTCGGGAGCTAATGAAACTATTTTAGTAAAATTAAACTGTCTCAATTCCTGAGCGATCGCACCAAAAACTCGAGTTCCTTTTGGATTTCCTTTTTGATCAATAACAACTGCGGCATTGTCATCATATCGTATTATCATACCGTCGTCACGTTTGAGTTCTTTACATGTACGTACAATTACAGCCCTAATTACTTCTGATCTTTCTAGAGGCATATTGGGTACTGCTTCTTTGATTACAGCAACAATAACGTCACCAATATGAGCATATCGGTGATTACCAGCTCCTATGATTCGAATACACATCAATTTTCGAGCTCCGCTGTTATCCGCTACATTCAAAAGGGTCTGAGGTTGAATCATATCATTTTTATTTTAATCTGTTATTTCAATACAAAGAATGAAGGAAAAAAAAAAAAAGAAATATTATCTGTCCAGAAATAAATAAACTTGCGTTTTTCATCCTCAATACCTTTTTGTCTACTTCTATACCCCTATCCTGCAATAATGAATTGAGTTTGTATAGGCATCTTGCACGCAGCTATTTCAATAGCTGCTCTGGCTACGGTTTCCGAGATTCCGCCCATTTCATAAAGTATTCGACCCGGTTTAACAACAGATACCCAATATTCAGGGGATCCCTTCCCCGAACCCATACGTGTTTCCGTAGGTCTGACTGTAACAGGTTTGTCGGGAAATATGCGTACCCATATTTTTCCACCACGACGCACATATCGTGTCATTGCTCTCCGTCCTGCTTCTATTTGTCTAGCCGTGATCCAAGCGGGTTCAAGTGCCTGAAGAGCATATCGGCCGAAGCAAATATGTTTGCCTCGACAAGATACTCCCTTCATTCTTCCTCTATGTTGTTTACGAAATCTGGTTCTTTTGGGGTTATAGTTGATGGTTGTTTCTTAATTCCATCTCTACTGCAGAACCGGACATGAGAGTTTCTTCTCATCCAGCTCCTCGCGAATGAAATGATTCAATGCTATTCCAGATACACATGTATCTAATAAATAATACACTTAGTAATAGAGTAATGGGATTTTTTGATATTTCATTTGTTATTGTTATATAGTAAGCTGTATATACAAGATATACAGTCGAACGTATATCTTTTTTTTATGTATATTTATAGATAATTATTATTTTTACTCCTATCAATCACACCAAAATATATTAATTTTTAATTTCATATATTAATTTAATCCAATACCAATATACCAATAAATAAAGGTTCGCGGGCGAATATTGACTCTTTCTTTATTTATTCGTCTGGTTAATCCACCGCGGCCATTTAGAATAAATCAATTTGTTCTTGGTTCGTTCCGCCATCCCACCCAATGAATCATTAGGATTCGTTTTCAATAGAATCCTATACAATCACGGGTTCTGTCGTTCCCATAGCTTCGCCATTAATGGTTAGGCCTGAATTCTGCAATGGAGCCCCCAAAAAAATTTGTTCCCGTGCGGATCAATCTCCTCAGTTTCTATTAACCCTGGGCTCTTTATTATTTTATTTATATCAGTATTGATGCTTTATCACACTGCCTTTTATGAGATGATTCATAGACCATACATATTGGAATCATATATCATTGATATTTTTGTTCTCTCTTTCTATCATCTTCTATTTATCCACATCCCTCCATTTTTGTTTCACAACCGAGAATCAGATTTTTCTATATAAATATAAATGGAAATGGAAAAATTTTCAGTTGCTACAACTATATGATCGATCCAGTCATATAGTGACTGTTTCTTGGAATCTCGACAATACGAAGCAATAAGTTGGTTATTAGTTTATATAGTTACTAATTTCATAATACATAGTAGGGGTCGGTCAATTCTTTTTGTTTTTTGAATCCCAACTAGCAACTCTAAATAAAAAAACTAACGAATCACACACTAAGCATAGCAATTAATTATACTAAATATAAATATAAATGATCAATCTAATTTTTATTCAACCTTATAGAATTGTTAATCTTTCTTTGATTTAATGGAAAAAGAATGAAACAGTTTGTAATTTTGTCTTCTATCACTGAACCAAATGGAAAGATAAATAAAGGTCCATTAGTCTTCGTCTACAAATATCCAAATTTTTATGCCTAATACTCCATAGATAGTTCGAATTGGATAGGAACAATAATCAATTTTAGCGCGAATTGTTTGTAGGGGAACCCTACCTTCTCTGATCCATTCGACACGCGCAATTTCTTTTCCGTCGATACGCCCTGCGATTTGCACTTGAATTCCTTTTGTATCTGCTTGTTCAGTTAATTCAATAGCTTTTTTCATTGCCTTTCGAAACGAAACTCTACTTTTTAATTGTAAAGCTATATATTCCGCAAGAATATTAGGTTGGCCATAAGGTTTTTCAACTTTTGTAATAGCAATGTTGAGTCTTCGGTTCACAGAATGAAATTCCTTTTGTACATTCATCTGTAATTCTTCCATTCCTCGCGTTTGGCCCTCTATTAATAAATTTTGGAATCCAATATATATTATTACTTGGGTCAAATCGATTCTTTTTTTAATTCCTATACGTGCAATTCCTTCGAAACCCAAAGATGTTTTCTTATTTTTTTGTACATATTTCTTGATACAATTCCTTATTTTTTCATCTTCCTTTAGTCCCTCATAAAAATATTTTGGTTGTTCGAACCAAAAGGAATGATGATTTTGGTTTGTACCGAGTCTGAAACCAAGTGGATTTATTTTTTGTCCCATATTTTTATTTTATATTTTTATACCATTTATAGGTAATATAAGCACTTATAATTATAAATTTATAAATGATTTTCTTCTATCCTTCAATACAATTTTGATATGACAAGTGGATCTTTTTATCGGATAACTCCGTCCTCGAGCTCTAGGTCTTAACTTTTTCACAATAGCACCCCCATTGACTTCAGCTTGACTAATAAATA